TCCCCTCTTTTTTTAGACAGAATAGACAAACCCCTTTCTTCTTTTAATATCTCTGCGTTAGTCAAATTTATTTTAAAAAATTCGATAGATAAAAAATCAAAAAAATTACAAATTTCGGATTATACAGAAGAAGAGACACAAGAAAATGAAAAAAAAAAAAAAGAAGAACAAAAAAAAGAAGAATACAAAATACAAGAGAAAATACGAATAGAAATAGCAGAAGCTTGGGATACCTTTCTATTTACGCAAGTAATAAGAGGTTCCGCATTAGTAAGCCAATCCTTTCTTAGAAAATATATTATATTACCTTCATTGATAATAGCTAAAAATATAGTCCGTATGTTATTATTTCAATTTCCCGAATGGTCCGAAGACTTAAAAGATTGGAATAAAGAAATGCATATAAAATGTACCTATAATGGTGTTCAATTATCAGAAACTGAATTTCCAAAAAAATGGTTGACAGACGGTATTCAGATAAAGATCCTATTTCCTTTTTGCCTTAAACCTTGGCGCAGGTCTAAGCTACAATCCCCTCAAAAAAATCTGTTGAAACTGAAAAATAAAGGACAAAAAGATGATTTTTGTTTTTTAACAGTTTGGGGAATGGAAACTGAATTTCCTTTTGGTTCTCCCCGAAAAAGACGTTCATTTTTTAAACCCATTTCCAAAGAACTAAAAAAAAAAATTAGAAAATTGCAAAAGAGGTCCTTTGTAATTATAGAATTTTTAAAAAAAAGAACAAAATTTTTTATAAACATCTTAAAAGAAACAAAAAAATGGATCGTAAAAAGAATTCTATTTATAAAAAGAATAATCAAAGAACTTTTTATAAGAAATCTACTTCTATTTTTTGGATTAAGAAAAATATCTGAATTGAGTGAAACTAGAAAAGAAAAAGATTCGATAATGATGAATCAAACAATTCATGAATCGTCCATTCAAATTGGATTTATGGATTTGAAAGATTTTTCATTAACAGAAAAAAAAATGAAAGATTTGACTGATAGAACAGCCACAATCAGGAATCAAATAGATAAAATTACAAAGGATAAGAAGAAAGAGTTTTTAACTTCGAAACTAAATAATAAAATAACTATTAGTTCTAATAAAAAAAGTTATGCTATTAAACTAGTCCAACAAATTCAAAATATTTCGTATAAATTTAAAAGAAGAAATGTTCGATTTATCCGTAAATCATATTTTTTTATAATATTTTTAATGGAAAGAATTTATATGGATATCGTTCTATCTATCATTTCTATTCCGCGGATCCATACACAACTTTTTTTTAAATTATCAAAAAAAATTCTTGATAAATACATTTCCAATAATGAAACAAATAAAGAAAAAATTAATAAAATAAATCAAAATACACTTCGCTTTATTTCGACTATAAAAAAGTCGCCTTTTGATATTAGTAAGAAAAATTTGAAAAGCATTTTTGATTTATCCTCCTTGTCACAAGCATATGTATTTTACAAATTATACCAAACTCAATTTATTAACTTGTATAACTTGTATAAGTTAAGATATGTTTTTGAATATCAAGGAACGTCTCTTTTTCTTAAGAATGAAATAAGGAATTCTTTCGAAGAACAAGAAATATTGCATTCTGAATTACGACCGAAATCTCTTTTTTATTCTGGAATGAATCAATGGAAAAACTGGTTAAAAGGTTATTATCAATATGATTTATCCCCAATTAGATGGTATTATTTAGTGCCCCAAAAATGGAGAACTAAAATCAATCAACAACGTATGGATCAGAATAAAGATTTAAACAAAGAGTATTCTGATAAAAAAACAGACCAATTAATTTATTACAAAAAATTAAATGTAAATAATTTTGAAGCAAATTCATTATTGAATGAAAAATATAACTTTCAAAAACACTATATTTATGACCTTTTCTCATATAAATCTATTAATTATGAAAATAAGAAGCTTTATGTATCACCATTAGGTATAAATAATAAAAAGAGGATTTCTTATGATTACAATATACATAAGGATATATTATTTAATATGTCAGAAGATCTTATTCCTCTCAATGATTATCTAGGGGAAGATAACATTATGAATCTGAAGAAAATTTCAGATAGAAAATATTTTGATTGGAAAATTTTCCATTTTTGTCTTAGAAAAAAAGTCGATATTAAGTCCTGGATCGATCCCAAGGGTAATAAAAATACTAAGGCTGAGGTTACTAATTATGAACTAATTGACAAAATTACTAATAAAAAGAGTCTTTCTTATCTTACAGTATCCAAAAATAAAAAAATCTGTCCATCCAAGAAAAAAAAAAACCTTTTTGATTGGATGGGAATGAATGAAGAAATACTAAGTCGCCCTATATCGAGTCTGAAACTTTGGTTCTTCCCAGAAATTATTCTATTTTATAATACGTATAAAATGAAACCGTGGATCATACCAATCAAAGTACTTCTTTTCAATTTGAATGGAAATCAAAATTTTAGTGAAAATCCAAATATCAATAGAAAGAGAGAAGGGGATCCTTTTATATTATCAAATAAAAAAAAAAATATTATTGAATTAAAGAATCTAAATCAAAAAGAAAAAGAATCCACAGGACAAGGTAGTCTTGAATCAGATGCACAAAACCAAGATTCTCTTGGATCAGTTCTCTCAAACCAAGAAAAAGATATTGAAGAAAATTCTGCAGGCTCAAATATGAAAAAACGTAGAAAGAAAAAACAATCCAAGAGTAACACAGAAGCAGAGCTTGATTTTTTCCTAAAAAGGTATTTACGGTTTCAATTGAGATGGAATGAGTTTTTAAATCAAAGAATGATGAATAATATCAAAGTATATTGTCTCCTGCTTAGATTGATAAATCCAAAAGAAATTGCTATGGCGTCTATTCAAAGGGGAGAAATGAATTTGGATATTCTGACGATTCAAAAGAATTTAACTCTGACAAAATTGATGAAAAGTGGGATATTAATTATCGAACCGGTACGTTTGTCTATAAAAAATGACGGACAATTTCTTATCTATCAAATGATAAATATTTCATTGGTTCATAAAAGTAAACCTCCAATTAATCAAAGATATCGAGAAAAAGGTTATAGTGATAAGAAAAATTTTGATAAATCCATTGCAAAACATAAAAAAATGCCTGAAAACGGGGACAAAATACGTTCCGATTTGTTTGTTCCTGAAAATATTTTATCCACTAAACGGCGAAGAGAATTAAGAATTCTAATTTCTTTCTATTCAAGTAATAGAAATGTTATACAAAAAAATCTAGTATTTTTCAAATACATAAAAAACTGTAGTGAAGTTTTGGATAAAACCAAAAGAGATAAAAATAAATTAATTAAATTAAAGTTCTTTCTTTGGCCTAATTATCGATTAGAAGATTTAGCTTGTATGAATCGATATTGGTTTGATACTAATAATAGCAGTCGTTTTAGTATGGTAAGGATACATATGTATCCACGATTGTAAATTCATTAATAACAACCTTTGGCATGCATTCTCTACCCTATCCGATATATGAAAGAAAGAGATACATACATGCATTTTTTACATTCCATTCTGATAACTGAATACTAATTCAATGCATGTATTAATATCCATTAGGTCTATAAATGAATCAACAGAATCTTGTTATTTTTTATTTGCAGTTTTTTGTTTTTAAGTTAATAATGGTTTTCCCCTTTTTTTGAGTGTAGAAATAGAACCTCTTTTCTTATCGTATCCAAATCAAATTGAAAACAGGATTAATTCATTTTTTTTTTTTTTTATGAGTTGATAAAATTAGTAACTCATAAACAAATTAAGATTATTGTATATACAAACTATAAATGAGTAGCATTATTCTTACTGATTGGTAAAATTTATTTATTGAATTGTAAAAAGAAAAATAAAAGGATAGAAGGTTCTGTTTTATGGTAAAAAATTCATTCATTTCCGTTATTTCACAAGAAGAAAAAAAAGAAAACAGTGGGTCCGTTGAATTTCAAGTAGTTAGCTTCACCAATAAGATACGAAGACTTACTTTACATTTGGAATTGCACAGAAAAGACTATTTATCCCAGAGAGGTCTACGTAAAATCCTGGGAAAACGGCAACGGCTTCTGTCTTATTTGTCAAAGAAAAATAAAGTACATTATAAAGAATTAATTAGTCGGCTGGATATTCGAGAATCAAAAACTCGTTAAATTTAAAAGTCACTTGAATTATTTGATTTACTAGATCTTGAATTTTGATGAATTTCTTTTCGTTTTCAGCAATTCATGAAAGAATGAATCGAGGAATAACCTATGAATGTAACAACTACAAGAAAAGACCTCATGATAGTCAATATGGGACCTCACCACCCATCAATGCATGGTGTTCTTCGGCTCATCCTTACTCTAGATGGTGAAGATGTTATTGATTGTGAGCCGATATTGGGTTATTTACACAGAGGGATGGAAAAAATTGCGGAAAACAGAACAGTTATACAATATTTGCCTTATGTAACACGTTGGGATTATTTAGCGACTATGTTCACAGAAGCAATAACTGTAAATGGACCCGAACAGTTGGGGAATATTCAAGTACCTAAAAGAGCCAGTTATATCAGAGTTATTATGTTAGAGTTGAGTCGTATAGCTTCTCATCTCTTATGGCTTGGCCCTTTTATGGCAGATATTGGTGCACAGACTCCTTTTTTCTATATTTTCCGAGAAAGAGAATTAATATATGATCTATTTGAAGCTGCCACCGGTATGAGAATGATGCATAATTATTTTCGTATCGGAGGAATAGCAGCCGATCTACCTCATGGATGGATAGATAAATGTTTAGATTTTTGTGATTATTTTTTAACAGCGATTTCTGAATACCAAAAACTTATTACGCGGAATCCCATTTTTTTAGAACGAGTTGAGGGGGTAGGCATTATTGGCGGAGAAGAAGCAATAAATTGGGGTTTATCAGGACCGATGCTACGGGCTTCTGGAATCCAATGGGATCTTCGTAAAGTTGATCGTTATGAATGTTACGACGAATTTGATTGGGAAATCCAGTGGCAAAAAGAAGGAGATTCATTAGCTCGTTATTTAGTCCGAATCAGTGAAATGACAGAATCTATAAAAATTATTCAACAGGCTCTGGAAGGAATTCCTGGGGGACCCTATGAGAATTTAGAAATTCGATCCTTTGATAGAGAAAAGGATCCAGAATGGAATGATTTTGACTATCGATTCATTAGTAAAAAAACCTCCCCCACCTTTGAATTGCCGAAGCAAGAACTATATGTAAGAGTTGAAGCCCCAAAGGGGGAATTGGGAATTTTTTTAATAGGAGATCAGAGTGGTTTTCCTTGGAGATGGAAAATTCGCCCACCCGGATTTATCAATTTACAAATTCTTCCTCAGTTAGTTAAAAGAATGAAATTGGCTGATATTATGACAATATTAGGTAGCATAGATATCATTATGGGAGAAGTAGATCGTTAAAATGATAATTGATACAACAGAAGTACAAGATATCAATTCTTTTTCCAGATTGGAATCCTTCAAAGAGTTCTATGGAATCATATGGATGCTTGTACCTATTTTGAGTCTTGTATTGGGAATTACAATAGGTGTACTCGTAATTGTGTGGTTAGAAAGAGAAATATCCGCAGGAATACAACAACGTATTGGTCCGGAATATGCCGGTCCTTTGGGAATTCTGCAAGCTCTAGCCGATGGTACAAAATTAATTTTCAAAGAGAATATTCTCCCATCTCGAGGGGATACTCGTTTATTCAGTATAGGACCTTCCATAGCAGTTATATCCATTTTACTAAGTTATTCAGTAATTCCTTTTAGTTATCACCTTGTTTTATCCGATCTCAATATCGGTGTTTTTTTATGGATTGCTATTTCAAGTATTGCTCCCATCGGACTTCTTATGTCAGGATATGGATCAAATAATAAATATTCCTTTTTAGGTGGTCTACGAGCTGCGGCTCAATCAATTAGTTATGAAATTCCATTAACTCTTTGTGTATTATCAATATCTCTACGTGTGATTCGGTTAAACATAAACTTTTCTTTCCTTCTTTCTTTTTAGGAAAGAAATTGAATAGATATATCTTCATTTTTTTATTCATTATTTAGGTTGATGAACTAAATCAGATAGTTATATGAGTGAAAGAAAACAGCTTCTAAATTAGCAGTAAAAAAATTGAGTCTCATCTCCTATGTACAAGAATTAAAAGAAAATAAAAATAAACAAGACCTTTATCCCCAAGATCGGTTGATTAATCAGCCAAGCTTGAAGCGGGCTCAAAAGCTCAACCAACCATATATAGTTTTTATTATCCTTTCTATGTAGTACTATAATGGACCATTGAGTAAAAATGAGTGGATGGTTAGGAACACAAAAATACATAAAGGATTAGTAATGGAGATTTTTATGTAAATTATACAAAAGGGTATTTTTCATAACATAAAAAGAATACTAATTGGGGCTTTACGTTGGTAGAAATGATCAAGCAGTACTCCTCATGATTCCGATCCAGAGTATGCTCCTATCCACAGATTAAAAAAAATGACTATCGGGAACGAAATAATCCTTTTTTTTTTTTTTGAAACTCCCTTTTTAAGAAAGAAGAAGAGAAACGAAAAAAATCCTTTTTTTTTTTCTTTCATATATTCATAGAGATATTGTGTCATGATTCATGAAATACTGAATTCTATAATTTTTTTTTTCGTAATCGAAAAGGATGGATTGAAATATCTATTGATATTTCTACAAGGAGTATTTTATTGAAGGATTAAGTTATTACTCACAACAAAGAAAAATTAAAATTATTAAGGGACAAGATCAATTCAGAAGCGTTTTTTAGTTATTATTATAGCATCTAGCAGACAGAATTTCATTGGTTTAATTCGGGATCTTCCAATAGGTTTTTACTTTTCTATATTTATATTACAACCATATTAAGATAAATAGTATTGGAATAATATTGGTTTGGTCCTTTTAAATTTATTTTTGGCCCCCGAGGAGCCGTATGAGGTGAAAATCTCATGTACGGTTCTGTAATAGCGATGGGAACAGTGATGTTATCATCGACTATGATTATCTAACAGTTCAAGTACAGTTGATATAGTTGAGGTCCAATCAAAATATGGTTTTTGGGGATGGAATTTGTGGCGTCAGCCTATAGGATTTGTTGTTTTTCTAATTTCTTCCCTAGCAGAATGTGAGAGATTACCTTTTGATTTACCAGAAGCAGAAGAAGAATTAGTAGCCGGTTATCAAACCGAATATTCTGGTATCAAATTCGGTTTATTTTACGTTGCTTCCTATCTAAACTTATTAGTTTCTTCATTATTTGTAACAGTTCTTTACTTGGGTGGTTGGAATATCTCTATTCCATACATATTCGTTCCTGAGCTATTTGAAATAAATAAAGTGGGTAGAGTTTTTGGAATGACAATTGGTATTTTTATTACATTAGCTAAAACTTATTTGTTTTTGTTCATTTCTATTACAACAAGATGGACTTTGCCTAGGCTAAGAATAGACCAATTATTAAATCTTGGATGGAAATTTCTTTTACCCCTTTCTCTCGGTAATCTATTATTAACAACTTCTTCCCAACTCCTTTCACTGTAAAGAAAAAAGGAATACACTATTTTATAGTTAGGACTTTTCTCAAACAAGAGAAAGAAACAAACATTAAATTATTTATAGATCTTTACAATATGTTCCCTATGCTAACTGGGTTCATGAATTATGGTCAACAAACAGTACGAGCTGCAAGGTACATTGGTCAAGGGTTCATGATTACTTTATCCCACGCAAACCGTTTACCTGTAACTATTCAATATCCTTATGAAAAATTAATTACGTCGGAACGTTTCCGCGGTCGAATTCATTTTGAATTTGATAAATGTATTGCTTGTGAAGTATGTGTTCGTGTATGTCCTATAGATCTCCCCGTTGTTGATTGGAAATTGGAAACCGGTATTCGAAAGAAACGATTATTTAATTACAGTATTGATTTCGGAATTTGTATATTTTGTGGTAACTGCGTTGAGTATTGTCCAACAAATTGTTTATCAATGACTGAAGAATATGAGCTTTCAGCCTATGATCGTCATGAATTAAATTATAATCAAATTGCTTTAGGTCGTTTACCAATATCAGTAATTGAGGATTATACAATTCGAACAATTTTGAATTCGCCCAAAATAAAATAAAAAATTTAAAACTCTTTAATTAATTTCAAATGAAATTAATTTAATATTTAATTAAAATGAAAAAGTAATTTCCAATTATCAAGGTTCAATTTGATCTAATCTAAAGGAATGATTTCTTTTTTTTTTCTAGTCAATGACTATATAAATTCTGACCAATTGTTAATTGGTTGGTGAGAAAGGCAACTAAAATGAAATTGAAATATATATTATATGTTTGTTTTGAACTAAATGACCTTTATCGCTTGAAAGAAAAAAGATATTGGTACACCAATTCTACCTACATCAATTTTAATTTAACCCCAGTCAATTAGAATTAAATGTTTCAACAATTTGGAGCATATAGAATATTATAAAAAATTTCCCGGTCGGGTCAATAAAATCATGAAAAACATTTCGATTTATCTTAAAAAAAATGGATTTGCCTGGACCAATACATGATTTTCTTTTAGTTTTTCTGGGATCAGGTCTTATAGTAGGAGCTCTAGGAGTAGTGTTATTTACTAATCCAATTTTTTCTGCCTTTTCGTTGGGATTGGTTCTTGTTTGCATATCCTTATTTTATATTTCATCAAACTCCCATTTTGTAGCGGCTGCACAGCTCCTTATTTATGTAGGAGCTATAAATGTTTTAATACTATTTGCTGTAATGTTCATGAGTGGTTCAGAATATTACAAAGATTTGAACCTTTGGACTGTTGGTGATGGGATTACTTCGTTGGTTTGTACAAGTATTTTTGTTTCACTAATTAGTACTATTCTAAATACGTCTTGGTACGGGATTATTTGGACGACAAAATCAAATCAGATTATAGAACAAGATTTGATAAGTAATAGTCAACAAATTGGAATTCACCTATCAACCGATTTTTTTCTTCCATTTGAACTGATTTCGATAATACTTTTAGTTGCTTTGATAGGTGCAATTGCTGTTGCTCGGCAATGAGAAATCTTTATAATCGTTAACAGCAATCAAAAATCAACCCCGTTCCGTGTTATAAAATTCATTTATCTTCAATTCTATTTGAAGACTCTCATTTTTTTTTTATCTATCACCAAATACAACTCTCTTGCTTTGTACTTATTATAGTTTGATAGTAAATGAACTCGTTTGAATTGTTGTTCATATTGAAATGAATCCAAATTAATAAGGAGCTGGTCAATGATACTCGAATATGTACTTGTTTTGAGTGCCTATTTATTTTCTATTGGTATCTATGGATTGATCACGAGCCGAAATATGGTTAGGGCCCTTATGTGTCTTGAACTTATACTGAATGCAGTTAATATGAATTTCGTAACATTTTCAGATTTTTTTGATAGTCGACAATTAAAAGGAAATATTTTCTCAATTTTTGTTATAGCTATTGCAGCTGCAGAAGCCGCTATTGGGCTAGCTATTGTTTCGTCAATTTATCGTAACAGAAAATCAATTCGTATCAATCAATCGAATTTATTGAATAAATAAAATGAATAAATTTAGACTATTCATTAATTTAAATTATCATCAACCTCAATTAGTATGATTTTCAATCAGCATGTATGATACATAGATTTGAGAAAAAAGGGAAAATCAAAGTATCTTGGCCCAATTTCATGAGTCAATCCAGAATTAGATTGATTGGAAAAATTCTGGTAAAATCATTGATTCATCTGGTGTCTAAATATATGATTCATTAAAAAGTTTACTAGATCGAAAATTTATGGCATTCAAAAAGTTATAGATCCAATGTCACATTCAGTAAAAATTTATGATACCTGTATAGGATGTACTCAATGTGTCCGAGCCTGCCCAACAGATGTATTAGAAATGATACCTTGGGATGGATGTAAAGCTAAGCAAATTGCTTCTGCTCCAAGAACAGAAGACTGTGTCGGTTGTAAGCGATGTGAATCTGCCTGCCCGACGGATTTTTTGAGCGTTCGGGTTTATTTATGGCACGAAACAACTCGAAGTATGGGTCTAGCTTATTAATACGTTCCAAAAAAAACCACTTAAATACATTTTGAATACAGTTGATTTTTTTTACCGACAAAAACCCGTGTTCAAAAACAGAAAATAGAATAATTATTCTATTTTTTTTTAGCACGGGTTTTTTTGTCCAAGTGTATCTTGTCTTTACCACGAATTATTTTCCTTGGTTAACAATAATTGTAGTTTTGCCGATATTGGCAGGTTCTTTTATTTTCTTTCTCCCCCATAGAGGAAATAAAGTAATTAGGTGGTATACTATATGTATATGCGTATTAGAGCTTCTTTTAACAACCTATACATTCTGTTCTCATTTCCAATTGGACGATCCATTAACTCAATTAGCAGAGGATTATAAATGGATCAATTTTTTTGATTTTTATTGGAGATTGGGGGTAGATGGACTTTCTATAGGACCTATTTTACTGACGGGATTTATTACCACTTTAGCTATTTTAGCGGCTTGGCCAATTACTCGGGATTCCCGATTATTCCATTTTCTGATGTTAGCAATGTACAGTGCTCAAATAGGATTATTTTCTTCTCGAGACCTTTTACTTTTTTTCATCATGTGGGAGTTAGAATTAATTCCCGTTTATCTACTTCTATCGATGTGGGGGGGAAAGAAACGTCTCTATTCAGCTACAAAGTTCATTTTGTATACTGCGGGAGGTTCTATTTTTTTATTAATAGGGGTTTTAGGTATTGGTTTATATGGTTCTAATGAACCAACATTAAATTTTGAAACATTAGCTAATCAATCGTATCCTGCGGCACTAGAAATAATATTCTATATTGGATTTCTTATTGCTTTTGCTGTCAAATCACCGATTATACCCTTACATACATGGTTACCAGACACCCATGGAGAGGCACATTATAGTACTTGTATGCTTCTAGCTGGAATTTTATTAAAAATGGGAGCCTACGGGTTGATTCGGATCAATATGGAAATTTTACCCCACGCCCATTCCCTATTTTCGCCCTGGTTGATTACAATAGGCGCAATACAAATAATCTATGCAGCTTCAACATCTCCGGGTCAACGTAATTTAAAAAAAAGAATAGCCTATTCCTCTATATCTCATATGGGTTTCATAATTATTGGAATTGGCTCTATAACCGATACGGGACTCAATGGAGCCATTTTACAAATAATCTCTCATGGATTTATTGGGGCTGCTCTTTTTTTCCTGGCAGGAACGAGTTATGATAGAATACGTCTTCTTTATCTTGACGAAATGGGTGGAATGGCTATCCCCCTCCCCAAAAAATTTACGATGTTCAGTATCTTATCGATGGCCTCTCTTGCATTACCGGGCATGAGCGGTTTTGTTGCAGAATTATTAGTATTTTTAGGAATAATTACTAGTCAAAAATATCTTTTAATGCCAAAAATACTAGTTACTTTTTTAATGGGAGTGGGAATGATATTAACGCCTATTTATTTATTATCTATGATACGTCAAATGTTCTATGGATACAGGATATTTAATATTCCAAACTCTTATTTTTTTGATTCTGGACCGCGAGAGTTATTTGTTTCGATCGCTATCCTTCTACCAATAATAGGTATCGGTATTTATCCGGATTTCGTTCTTTCATTATCAGTTGACAAGGTCGAAGCTATTATATCTAATTATTTTTATCGATAGTTTTTAGGAAAAAAGAACAAATCAAAAAGCAATCCTATTTGTTTGTATATTGTTCGTTGTACAATGAGAAAGAAAAGTCTTTTTTCTCTTAAGCTTAAGTAGGATTTTATCTTAAGTTTTAAGTTAAGTAAAAATCCAATTTGAATTGTAACCAGATGGATTTGGCCTTTGCGAGAACCATTTGAATCAAGCAGTGTACTGATTCAAATGGTTCTCGACAGTTTATTTCTTATTTGATATTCTTACTTAAAATAATATTTCTTATTTATAAAATATATGAATAATATTCTATCTTTGTATTCGTTAGAATATTTTTCATTTAATTAGCTGCTAGTGTAAATTAAATGAACCATAACTATGTAATCCTATTCCTAATAAATTGACTCCAAAATAGCATATCCAAATGATTAGGAAGCCCATAGAAGCCACAATTGCGGAATTTACACTTTCTAAATTTTTAGTTGTTCGAGTATGTAAATAAATCGCAAATATAGTCCAAGTAATAAATGCCCAAGTTTCTTTTGGATCCCAATTCCAATAGGATCCCCATGCCTCGTTAGCCCATACTGCTCCCGAAAGAATACCTATGGTTAAAAAGATAAACCCTAAACTAATAATCCGATAACTCCAATGATCCAATTGTTGAATAAGTTGAGCTTTATAATAATTTCTAAAAGAAAAAAAAGAAGTGCTATTGTTTCTTTCAGTCATGTATTGGATCTCTTCAAAGAAAAATGACTCATTTAAAAAATTATTGTTTTTACTAAAAATCCTTAGAGCTTTTCGAAATGTAATGACTAAGAGAGCTACTGATAATAATGATCCACATAAAAGAGCTGCATAGCCCAATATCATCATACTTACGTGCATCATTAACCAATGGGATTGGAGAGCGGGCACTAAAATTTCTGATTGATGCATTTCAGCTAACAGGCCTGAAGTAACAAAGCCTTGGGTAAAAATGGTAGTTGGCGCAGTTATTGTGCTTAAATAATTTTGATGTTTTTTAACATATGGAATCATATGAATAATGGAAAAACTCCATGAAAGAAAAATTAATGATTCATATAAATTACTTAATGGTAAATGGCCCGAATAAATCCAACGAGTGACTAATAATCCTGTTATACAGAAAAAAGTAGCTATCATCCCTTTTTCTGACGAATCATATAGTCCTATGATTTCATCCACTGATAAGCTTATCAAATAAATTGTAATTACAATTGAAACGATCGAAAAGGATATATGAGTTAATATATGTTCTAAAGTAGAAAATATCATAATAAAAAAAGGGGTGCAAGGTTCTATGGAATTAAAATTTAGAATTGAATTCATTATAGGACTTATTATATCTCTTGTATAAGATGCCATGCCGCCACTCGGACTCGAACCGAGATGCTCTAGCACTGCTTCCTAAGAGCAGCGTGTCTACCGATTTCACCATAGCGGCTTAGGGTATTTGGAATAATAATAATCTATTTTTAGTTAATCGTCGAGATTGTTGAAGGAGTCAATTCCATATTTTTTTGAATTCAAATGAATGAGAAAAAAAGTGTTTGGTTTCAATATTCAATATAAATATATGCAAAATATATGTATTTAAATATTCCAATAAAAAAAATTATTATCCTTTTATAAAAAAAAAGATGTTTCATTTTTTCTAGCGGACATTTTCGTAGTTTCTACTTTACTAACTAAATAATTACTAACTAAATAATTATGACTTCGATTCAAGTATATAACTTTAAAAAGTTCTTTCCTATTTGTTTGCATTTTTGAATATTTTTATAAAATGGATTTCTCATTTATTTTATAAATTTTATAAATCTAAACTCAAAAATGCTTTTTATGAATCATAGTGCATAGTATGACATCCAATTCCTTAGAAATTTATATTTAGGATTTAGTGGACCTATTCTATATTGGTCTAAATATCTTGTCTAAGAAAAAAGTTTTTTATTTTCTATTGATTTTTTTCCTAAGGATCTTCTCTTTTCTTTTATGTAGAAAATAATAAAACTTTTTTCTTGTTATTGTGACAAGCAAACCGATGGGGAAAATAAAAATCCCCATCCGAAAATGAGAAAATATATTATAAAGGGGAGTACTATTTTGAGATTCAGATTATTTTATCCGACGTTTGCTTATTTATTTGTCGTACAAAAAAAATTTTGAATTTCCCGTTGAAAGAGACTTCGCTAATGAAAAAGCTTTCAAGACTACCCAATATGCCTTTTTTTTCCAAATATTTTTATGAATCTTTTTTTTTGATATAGAAGTACGTTTTTTGGGAACTGCCATGAAAATTTTAAAGAGTTCTTCATTTCTATCGTTTGATGTGAAAGACATCTATTATTCAAACAATTCCATTTTTTCTTTCCGATTAAGGTAACAACTTCTCTCCCGTAGGGGGTCTGAGTTTGCTATAAAATTGATCAACCCCAAAAAAGCAAGTACACATAATTTGAATTTTAAAATTTGAATGAAACTAGTAGTTAATCAAAAAGGATATATGATTTTATAAAATGAATTTTAGTAATTTCCTTTTTCTTTGAAATTTATTTCTTTTTTATATTATGAAAATAAAAATTTCGAATATCATATTCTTTCATACAACGAAAGATGTCCTCTAGTTCAATAAAAGACAATCGCAGAGTTACCCAATGAATTTTATCAATAAACAAACAAAAAAAGTTTTACGGTCGGCCATCTTATTATTACTATTCTATTATATTAGTCATATCAAAATAAAGTAATATATTAAGTGGTCCATTTTGGTTTCATTTTTTTTCTTTACTCTATAGATAGAAATTAATAGATATAAATTATCGTAATACGTAATATTAACTGAAATTTTTTTTGTATCTTCCTAAAAATCTTACTTAAATATATTAATAAAAAATTTGTAATTGTAACTTGGTTATACTCATATCATTTGACCAATTTGAACTTCTTGATTTGAATAGGTGAAGTGTTGAAAAAAAAAGATTGAGAAAAATTAAGAATCAAAAATTTTATTTTTATTTTCCATATCTTGATTTTTTATTGAACCTAAAAAAGTGATAAGAGCTGGTGAATCAGAAACAATTAATTAAGAATAAAACAAGAATAAAAAGGTCTTTTTATTATGGAATATACATATCAATATTCATGGATTATACCTTTCATTCCGCTACCAGTTCCTATATTAATAGGAGTGGGACTTCTCCTTTTTCCAACGGCAACAAAAAATCTTCGTCGTATGTGGGCGTTTCCTAGTATTTTACTGTTAAGCATAGTTATGATTCTTTCAGTCTATCTATCTATTCAACAAATAAATAGAAGTTCTATCTATCAATATGTGGGCTCTTGGACCATTAATAATGATTTTTCTTTAGAATTCGGTTATTTAATTGATCCACTTACTTCTATTATGTTAATATTAATTACTACTGTTGGAATTTTGGTTCTTTTTTATAGTGATAATTATATGTCTCATGATCAAGGATATTTGAGATTTTTTGCTTATTTGAGTTTTTTCAATACTTCAATGTTGGGATTAGTTACTAGTTCAAATTTGATACAAATTTATATTTTTTGGGAATTAGTCGGGGTGTGCTCTTACCTATTAATAGGTTTTTGGTTCACGCGACCTATTGCGGCAACTGCTTGTCAAAAAGCATTTGTAACTAATCGTGTAGGGGATTTTGGTTTATTATTAGGAATTTTGGGTCTTTATTGGGTAACGGGTAGTTTTGAATTTCGGGATTTGTTCGAAATATCCAATAACCTAATTTATAATAATGAAGTTAATTTTTTATTTATTACTTTGTGCTCCTTTCTTTTATTTGCTGGTGCAGTTGCTAAATCGGCACAATTTCCTCTTCATGTATGGTTACCAGATGCCATGGAAGGCCCTACTCCTATTTCGGCTCTTATCCACGCTGCTACTATGGTAGCGGCAGGAATTTTTCTTGTCGCTCGGCTTCTTCCTCTTTTTATAATTATACCTTATATAATGGGTTTCATATCTTTGACAGGTATAATAACAGTATTATTAGGAGCTACTTTAGCTCTGGCTCAAAAAGATATTAAAAGAAGTCTAGCTTATTCTACAATGTCTCAACTAGGTTATATGATGTTAGCTCTAGGTATGGGTTCTTATCGAGCCGCTTTATTTCATTTAATTACTCATGCTTATTCCAAAGCCTTGTTGTTTTTAGGATCTGGCTCTATTATTCATTCCATGGAATCCATTGTTGGATATTCTCCAGACAAAAGTCAGAATATGGTTCTTATGGGAGGTTTAAAAAAGCATGTCCCAATTACAAAAACCGCTTTTTTAGTAGGTACACTTTCTCTTTGTGGTATTCCACCCCTTGCTTGTTTTTGGTCCAAAGATGAGATTCTTAATGATAGTTGGTTTTATTCACCAATTTTCGCAATAATAGCTTGTTCCACGGCAGGATTAACCGCGTTTTATATGTTTCGGGTCTATTTACTTACTTTTGAGGGACATCTAAACGTTCAGTTTCAAAACTATAGTGGTAAAAAAAGTAGCTCTTTCTATTCAATATCCCTATGGGGAAAAGAAATATCAAAAAATAGCGAAAAAAAGTTTCCTTTATTAGTGGCAATGGATAATAATGAAAGGGCTTCCTTTTTTTGGAATAAGACATATCAAATTGATGACAATGTAAAAAAAACTCTAAACCCTTTTCTTACTACTACTAATTTTCCCACTAAAAACACTTTTTCCTACCCACACGAATCGGACGATACTATGATATTTCCCATCTTTCTATTAGTTCTTTTTACTTTGTTTGTTGGAGCCATAGGAATTCCGTTTAATCAGGACGGAAGTGATTTAGATATATTATCTAAATTGTTAAACCCGGCTATAAATCTTTTACATCAAAATTCAAATAATTCCGGGAATTGGGAGGAATTTGTAATAAATGCAAGTTCTTCCCTTAGTATAGCTTTTTTGGGAATATTTTTAGCTACTTTGTTATATAAGCCTATTTATTCATCTTTACAAAATTTAAACTTACTTAATTCAGTTGTTAAAAAAACCTATAATAGAGCTTTGTGGGACAAAATAATAAATGTGATATATAATTGGTCATATAATCGTGGTTATATAGATGCTTTGTATACAAAATCTTTAACTGGGGGTATAAGAGGATTGGCTGAACTAACTCATTTTTTTGATAGACGAGTAATTGATGGAATTACAAATGGGGTCGGCTTTGCAAGTTTCTTTTTAGGAGAAGGTATTAAATATGTAGGGGTCGGACGCATTTCTTCTTATCTCTTATTATATTTAGGTTTTGTATTGATTTTTTTATTAATTTACTTTCAGTATTAACCAGTATTAACAGTATAATTTTTTTTATGTCACAATAGGTTTTTCAAACCATAATAAATTTGTATCTTCTTTAAAAATTTCTAACTGTTTTTTCCCATCCAGATTAGAAGTTTTATAAGTTTTATAAAGTTGGTTATCCTTATAGAATGTTTCTTTTAAATAGAATTCATCCCCCTTTCCATTTACTCGGATCTCTTCCCTTTCATCGATTTTGTCCGGATCCTCCCTTTCTTCCGAAAAAAGGGAAGGAGAAGGATCTTCTTCGGTGGATCTCTCTTGTTCCTGTTTAGTCCCCTTTGTTTCGAAAGTTCTT